CCCCCTGATCCCTTTATTTTTCTTTCATCCCCCCAAAAAAAAAGAAGTAAAGCCCCGCTCTTTCTAATAATCAAAAAAAAGAGGGGCGAAGCGCCCGTTTGAAGTGGCGAAGGCCTATGCTACAGTAAGAAAGAAAGTACGTTGAGGTTACGAAGTCACTTAGTCGAACTATAAAGAAAGGGAGGCTAAGGTTACGAAAAGTAAGGTCAGCTGGTTAAGGAAAGCTCAGGTTATGAAATCGCTTAGCCGTTAATGAATTGAATTTCTTAAGTAGTAGTGAGGCGTCGGTACGGAGCCTTCCACTGTGGACCGAGACTACGCAAAGGTAGAACACCATATAAACTTCGCTGACTTTATCATAAACCTTGATTTCGCTACGCTCAATAAGAACCCGGAATAGCGGAAATCGGTTCGTGTTCCGGTCAGTCGTCTTTGCCCAAGTGTGAACTGCAGACGACTCTCCAGTGGTTCCATTCCTTCTTACTGTACTTCTGGGTTAACCCAACCCGAATGGGAAGAAGAGGGTCAGCCAAACTGCGGTCCACTTTGTACGTTTGCTGAGCAGACCAATCAGGCATTTTTGAAAAGGGAAGGGAACTTCTCACCGAAGGAGGCAGTAGGAATGAAGGAGGCGGGAAGCTACCGCTTCTAGAATGCAAGCTTATCCTTGACTTTTTTTTATAGCGTATCGCTATTTTGAAATAATCAAAAAAAGGTTGATGGATGAAGTAATCGGAATGACAAATGGTTACGGTTGCGGAAACCGGAGAAAGTCGGGAACCGTCGATTACCTTTTGAATCAAAGTAGCGACGAGCCGAGTATTACGACTACAGGGAGAGAAGCAAAGCTTCGTAGACAGCTTCGCTTCCTCGTCTTTCTGGCGACTAGCTTCTCAAGTGGGTGGCTTGGTAAGCAAGCTACCTTCAGCATCGGTAAAATCCCTATCAATAAAAGGCCGGAATGTCGGGGACAGGGTGAGAACCTTCCGTACGCCCTTTAAGTGTTGGTTCTTCCATATTTAGATATGGATATAGATCCATATAGAGATCTATATCTTTCTATCGATAGATAGATCTATTGATAAATGGATATTGATCTGGTTTCAAGATCTATGAACAAGACCCTAAATATCCATTTGAAAAAAGAGATGAATAGATAGGCGAAGCCAGCTGAAGGAAGGGAGAAAGTTGACTTTAAGAAAGAAGGGCCTTCTATTTAGATTCTAATCTTAGTAAAGGCGCGTTAGCGCTTTAGTTTGATTTCTCGTTAGCGCCCCCCTACCCTTATTATATTAGTTTAGTCATAAAGGAACTAAAGGAAATTTGACAACCTTACTAATGAATAGAAAGGGGATGCGCTCAAGCATGCGAAGAAAGCTCTTCCAGCTTCCCTTATATTATATATAGAAAGATTTTGAGAAAGGGGCTTCTTCAAATATCCCATAAATTCAGTAGAGGCTTCAAACAAAGCTTGTAGTTTAGGGGTGCGCAGGTTTGGAACCCTATACAAGGGGCTAGCGCGCAATGGCTTTCTCTGATAGAGGCTCGCGCTTCTTCAAGTTCCGCTTGCTGCTTTTCATTTTGATAGGAGTAGGTGCTTGCTGCTCGTCAAAGCCGTAGCTTGCTGCTCGCTCGCTGTCTACTAAATGAGCCTTCACTGCCCGCCCGGCCCCTATCTTTAATCTTAAGTAAAGTGAAGTCAAATCAATGAAGTGAACAGCCCAATCTCTTTGTTTGAAGCTTTGCCAGGAAGCTTCTACTTGTTGAAGCTTTGGTTCCCCTAGTTCCGAAACACAACAATAGACTTGCAACTATAGTATAGGAAAAAGTGTCTCTTTGAGAGCGGTCATAGGGGAGTTCAGAAAGGATCTGATCGTAGATAGAGATTGAAACCTGTGCGGGGGTAGGGGCGGATGTAGCCAAGTGGATCAAGGCAGTGGATTGTGAATCCACCACGCGCGGGTTCAATCCCCGTCGTTCGCCCATCAATAAATGGACCATTTGTTACGGAGACACAAGACGACAAACCTAGAAAGAATTCTTTCTGCAAGTCATCTCGAGGCTTTCAAAGGCATCCAAGCAATTGGTATCCGATTGAAACATAGAAAGCATAGATTCGCGTCGCCTACTTGCTGAAAGCACAAATGGAATGGCCGATCATTCATTGTATGAAGTTTTTAAGACCTCACTAATCAGCCTTACACTTTTGAGTTCATAATGAATGAAATGAACCCCGGATGAAGAGAACCCTCCCCTTTTACTAAACCATGGGGAGCCCCGAGTAGTTTACCGGACAAATTGAGTTGTCGTGACGATACCTTTCTTAGTGGAAGATCGGAAATTCTCTTCATCACGAGACTGATCGGATCTGCCGTAGACACCCGAGAGACCTCCACAAGGCAGGCTAAAAGAGTAAGAGGACAACAAGTTATGCTTTCATTTCTTTGTTGAGATTGAAATCCAGTTCTTTAAAAAGGGGGTAGGTATAATGCACGCAGGCCAAGTCAAGAAAAGGACTTCCTTACTTTTCTTTCATAGTAGTCTTAATGACTAGTAGTTTGAAGCCTTAAGAAACCGGTTTTTTTCGGCACTCGGTTCCTTCGTCTTAACTCAAGTTCAGTTTACTTTTTCGATTCGGAACTCTTAGTCGAGCTGATGGCGAGATCTATTTTTTGTTCGAGGTTCAAGAGGAAGCACCGCCCAATGGTGCTTTTACGAAAGTACGGTCACTGGTGGCTAATACCTTCTCGACACTATCGAACCTGAAATCCACTCTCAATCGCTTTAGTGGGTAGGAATCGTTTTCGTATCCTGGACTTAAGGAAGGCAAAAAGTGCCCTATCTAGCTTGTTGTGATAGGGGGCAGTGCCAGTTGTTTGTTTTCAAGTCAAGCTCCGTATCCCTATCTCTTTTTAGGTTGGCATAATATAGAAAGAGAGTGCCAAGAAACAACACATACCTCTCACTTTTAGAAGGTTCGGGATTGTCAGGGAGCCCCTATAAACGTAAAGACTTGACTTCACTGAACCGGCACTACTCTTTGTCGGCTCCTACCACTCGTCCCTCTTTTACGAGAATCCCGGGGTTTATGCTTTTTTCGGAAACGAAAGTCGCTCGTCAACCTAAAAAAAGAGGAGTTCCCTCACTACAAAAGGTGTCCCGTGGATGGACGAGTTCCTAAACTACGAAAGATATGGAGCGGATGGCGTACTGATAGATCTCCTATTCGTTCTGGATTGGATCCAGCTGAAAAAGCCCTTTGCTTTATATTAGTAAAGCGCTAACGCGCCCCTTATTGAAAACTAAAGCAAGAAGGGAGAAAGTTGACTTTGAGAAAGCTATGAGAATAAGTCCAAAATAGATTCTCAAATATGGCATTCAAAAGCAAGGAGAGGAGCATCCATGACAATAATATCTTCTTTATATGGTTGCGTGATTTGGCGCATCTTTCCTGGCTTGTTTGTCTTAGGAATAAAAGATCGATCTTTTTCATAGGGAAACTAGGGAGAAAGAAAAAAAAAGAATGAAGAAATAACCCCCGTCAGATTGAGCTATCTCCGCGACTTTTAAATCATCTAAAAAAGGATAATGACCAGGATTCGCTTTCCAAAGAACATCTATTAAAGTGACTAACCTATTCAAAAATCTTGCTTTTTGAAAGCCAATTCCTTCTTCAATTTCTTAAAGAGAATGTTATTTGGTAAGCTCTTTCTTTTTCATACTCATTGTGTCTTTCCTTATCTTTGTATCTTTTTTTTTGATTCAAAAAAAACATATGGGTATTCCCCATATGTTTTTCTTATTTGATTCTCAAGCGGGTGAGTTAGGTAAGGTGCGCTAAATGAGCGTTGACTTCTTCTTTCTTACTTGAAGAAAGAGAGTCACATTATTAGTATTCATTACTATATTTCTGATTCTTTCAGTAAACTGATTGGGTCTATTTGGCTTTGACTCCGTGACTTTTTGATTCCTAAAAAGCCAATGTTCTCTTTCGTATAAATTCTATTGATTGTGTTTTGAGTTTTCACTGCGCCAGTTTCTCGTATATAAACATATAAACAGCGAAACCCTCCGCCGCCTATACGGAGAAGATCTTTCCTCTTCTCTGAAATGGTGAGGCCAAAATTGACAGGCTAAAAAGAAGGAACGAAGCCTGTTGAAAGTAGGAATAAGGATTTGCCCCCCTGGTCGAAATAAGGAAAGTGGCCCAGCTGAGTGGCAAGCATTTGTTGGAAGAAGAGGGCGGGGTTCCCACAGCAACCCAAACAATCGCTGATTTTATATCCACTTCATGTTATGCTTTACACTGATGAGGCGAACAGTGATCAACCAACTTAATGCCTTCCCTAACCAAAAAAGCGGACTCGAGGGCTCTCGGTATTGACGGTAATGAACCCACTCCTCGAGACCAGGCATGCAGCTTGCTGGCTGCACTACGCCCTTTCCACATTCGTAGCTGTAGTGTAGGTGGGATTCAATCCCCGGCTGCCGAGCCCCTTTCCTCGGTATGCACCTAGAATCAGACGGCCTCTCCTTGGGGTCAAACACTTCATTCTTCTTTTTCTTCATTTTCGTTTTAACGTTTAGTTGTTTGGTTTGTTGATCTTTTTTGTAAACTATTTTTCTTTCACTACGTAGCGCTTCGCCTTTCATCTATTTCGTTGTTCTGCCTCTTATCTATCTATTTATTTGTGGCCATTCTCTTATCTTTTCGCTTTCTCTCGTACCCTTTCATGCAAATAGATTGGATCTTAGCCTCTCATTTTTTTCCTTTGGGAGGTACTTTGCTTTTTCTCTTTCTCAATCTGAGCATGCACATTTTCTCGTACACTTATATAGAAATTATATCTTTCTATTTTTTAGAATTTATTTTGAGTTAGAAATGGTATTTTTCTATTCGAATTTTTGAGTCGTTTTAGTTTGATTTTCTGTTGTTGGTGGTACCTTCCGAATGTTTTCATTCTCCAGGGTCACTTCCGAATCTATCGATTCTCCAGTTCTGATTCTTTCCTGACCGGGGGAGGGTTACACTTCCTAACGGAATGTTACACCCACCCCTCCCCAAATCATCGTATTCTGAAACAAAAAGGGCTGAAAAAGGAGTGTGGTTCGGGGAAGTCTTTCCTCTTTTTTTTTTTTTTTCTAGCAAATTTTCCTTGCTATAAATCTTTCAAGTCTCGAAGACCGCCGGAGAGTCTAGACGACCCTCCGTCCTCGAAGGATGTCTTTAGTCCAGCATATAGTACCTCAAAAAGATCAATTGAGTACTTATTGACGTATGTCGCTTATTCACGTATCGGTCAAACGGGACATCAAAAGTGTGATCTATTCCTATGCTCCGCCGCCCTCCCCAACAACAAGAAAGAGCCCTTCCTTCTGCTTATGGTTTCGCCCTCTTTTTAATACGAATTGTTGCTCCATTCATTTTAGCACTTTTAATCAGACTTGGATTTCGGAGCTGCGTGATGGCCCCAGTCCCACTGAAAGGGGACAGTTCCTTTAGGGAACGACGAGGGGCGGCACTAGCAAGACGACGTTTGGTATTTCCACTTTTTTTTGGAGGGTTTGGAACCCTTACTCAACATAGGGTCCAAAAACCCGACCTTTTTTTAGAGCGTATAAGGGGAAAAGAGCTCTTGCATCGTTAGCCGCTTCTCAGCATTTCCTGCCTGAGTTGTTGACCATCACCTGACCTGACCTCACACGGGAGGCCCCGCGCCAAGTGATTCTCCCCCAAAAAACTCTACATGTGATGTTCCGAAAACATAAACATGTGATTTAGTAAAATATAACCCATTTTGGGGTGCAACCAGGGAACAACTATCAACTAGTTTGAAAAGTGCTTCCATTTAGTAATGGAAGTCATCCGTTGTCACTTTCTAAGGGTATGGTAGAGGCGCTTGAGAAGGTGGACAATCCTTCAGTGAAGACCTAACGAGAGGCTGAATTCAAACACACCCAAGATCTACAAAAATCGTACGAACATCTATGGAGCGTAGCAAGGAGCCTTGGCTTCAGCTCTCGTCACCTCACTCAATCCTACAGCGGAAACTCGAGTCGAGGCGCTGCAAGCGAGCGAAGAAGCACTTCTTGTAACCAAAACCCTATACAAGGGATCAGCAAAGGCTTGTTCTGGACCACGCCGCTAGATTGATACTGCCAGCTTCTTTTGGGATGATTGCCACCTTCCTATTTGAGTAAGGAATGAATATCGGACCCTACTGACGTTCAACCGACGACCGGGCCTAGTGGTGCTTGCGGCTTTTCCTATTTCGGCTTGGATTGAAAATACTGGACAGGAAAGGAAAACTGTCCAGCCTTTCAAGCCCTACTAAGTTAAGTAAAGGGGGATGTGTTGTTGGCTGCTTCAACCCCACTTCTGCTCAACATCGATCCTCTCACATACTTCCTCAAGCGGCGGAACACTCAATGCCCAAGCAGTTACACGTTGTTGATTTCATACTCCTCCGGTAGAGCCAACAACCATTCAGTGAATTGTCTTGTGTTACTGCCTTTCAAGACGTTCACTGAATCCTTCACTTTGGTGCAGGTACTAGTACATCGAAGCCTTAGAGAGCCGCTGGACCCCAACGCCGTTACGAAGGGCCATCCGCCCAGGTCAGGCGACCCGAAAGGACCAGACATAAACCACCCGCTAAAGCAAACGGTAAATAAGACAAGCGATCAAGCTGGCAAGTAAGGGATAGAGGATGGATTTGTCCAGGGTGTGTGAACTTCCAACTATATTCAGCCACATGTTGCAAGCGGGTGTGAAAGGATTTTTTGGCCCCTCCCTGTACTGGCATTCTTCTATGAAATATCGATTCTATCAATCATTCCATTTCAGAATCGAGTTCCCCCTGAATATAAGTAAGGCCCCGTGATTCCCCAAACCAGCTCCTGGCCCTACCCGGCGGAATCGGCCGGGGGTATTCGGCATGGGCGGAGAGAGCATCTGAAGGGTTGCTTCACCAAAGGTGATCACACACCGACCGGGGCAATCACTGGCTACAACGTAATGCTACAATCGATGGAATTTGGATTGATTCTATTCAGGCGGCCGGCCGCCTGAAGCCCCACCCGCCTTTTCTATATAGCCGCATAACCATAACAAGTTTTCTCTAATGCCATACCAAACCAAGACCTTTCCTACAAGGAAAGCAAGAACCCGCGGCTCCCCTTTTTGAATACCCTCCTCACTCCCCCCGGAGTTAGTTCTTTTCTGCGGGATTTAGGGATTCCTGTATTTTTCTCATATGGTTTACTATGGATATGGAGGGTTTCCACTTCTTACCTATTCACTTCTACTTGAACCGGTCAACGAGCGTTATAAGGATCCAAAGGAAGATCTCCTGGCTCAGCACTACTCAACTTGTGGGGTGTCACATACCCTGCAGACAACAACTGCAGCAGTCACCAGTCTGGCCCCCTACCTCACAAAGTAGCTTGATGGCCGAACCACTCCCAAGGCGAATAGTGCCCTAGGGGCCGACCCGACAC